TTCAAAACTTCTTAGCCACTTGATTCGATTTGCCCCAAAGATACGAAGTAACAAAAATCCGGAATCTCTTCTTTGTGATGATAATGCCAAAAATATCAAGTTGGCTCATCCGTCTTTCTTTATGTTGATCGGTACAGGCCTCTTGAATCTTCTCTTCCCTATTTTTTTATTTGTTATTTGATTTGATTTGTTGTTTTTTTGTGCGTAATGCAGATTAATAATAGTTTTGCTATCGACAGGAATTCCCTTGTTGAGACCCTATGAATCAATTGAAACCTCAGATTCATACTAGAACCACGATGATTTAATCAAGCAAAGCCTCAAGCTAAACTCAAAGGTTCTCTGAGTAAGAACCGTTTGATGATCACTTATTCAATGAATGGATGTAATGACTCAACAAAATCTAGAGAAACATTTGTCCTTTGTTCAAACTGAAAGAAGAAAAATCGTTTGATTTAGGAAATACCTATTTGAATTTTTTTTGAGTCCGGTTGCGAAGTCTGAATAGTAAATAGTAGGTATGAATCATAGTTCAAATATTTCTTTTCTTGATCTATTCTATATATTCCGTGCTCCAGATACTAGAATAAATATCCGACGAGGTAGAATCATCTTGATAGAGATGACAGGCCCATTTTCTGTATTATCAATAGGATCAATTATAACAAGTCACACACTCATATTCCGGAAATACCGAAACAAATAAATCTCACGGTCGAACTACCAGAATGGTCTAGAAATCCGAGTCTTTCTTAAGTAAAGTAATTTTTTTGATTGAAAAACTAGGACTTTCTAGTTCTTATGAACCTAACTCATTGAAATTCCATCCAGTAAAACGGAAGAATTATAAATTTCCAAAATAATAGATAGGAATATCGCAAATAGAGCCATTGCGACCCCCATAAGTGGTGTAGTCCCCCAGCCCGGTGCTACTTTACCATATTCCGAATTCAATGGTTTCAATAAATTCCCTACAGTAGTTCGTCTTGGCCCAGATCTAGAACTACCCTCAACGGTTTGTGTAGCCATAAAATACTATTCATTGGTTGAGATCTGTTGACTTTGTATACCATTCCGTTGTAGTTGTAAATAAACGATCTTATCGTAGATCCATTGTGATCTTGAAATTATCTAAAAATGGAAACAGCAACCCTAGTCGCCATCTCCATATCTGGTTTACTTGTAAGCTTTACTGGGTACGCCTTATATACCGCTTTTGGGCAACCCTCTCAACAACTAAGAGATCCATTCGAAGAACACGGGGACTAGTTGAAGTAATGAGTCTCCCATATTGGGAGGCTCATTACTTCAATTGAGATAATGAAAAATTATTTCATTTTTTTAGTTTTAGTCGGAACCTTAGGCGGTTCTCGAAAAAAGATAGCGAAAAAAATTATCCCTAAAGTCGAGACTAAAAGGAATGTATAAACCAATGCTTCCATAGATTCGATCGTGGTTTACAATTATAGCTTCCACACCTATTCATTTTGTTTTGGATCATTTACCATATAAAGAAAAGTAAAGAGTCAAAGAATAAATGGTGATTCAAATCAAGATTTCTCCGGTACCTTATGTCAAATCAAAAAAAATAGAGGCGAAAGATACCAGAGCAATGTTGTATCAGACTACTTGTCTCCTTGTAGTTGGATCCCCAAGTTTTTGAAATGTTCCAAATTCCACTTGAGCATCCAAATCTGGATCAATACCAGCAAAAACATCTCTGAACAAGGTTCTAGCACCATGCCAAATGTGTCCAAAAAAGAAGAGCAAAGCAAACGTAGCATGCCCAAAAGTGAACCAACCCCTTGGACTGCTACGAAAAACACCATCGGATTTCAAAGTAGCCCGATCTAATTCAAAAATTTCACCTAATTGGGCACGTCTAGCGTATTTTTTTACAGTAGCAGGATCACCATAACTAACTCCATTGAGTTCGCCACCATAGAACTCGACAGTTACACCTACTTGTTCAACACTATACTTTGATTCTGCCCTTCTAAAAGGAACATCGGCTCTCACAATTCCGTCTCCATCTACTAAAACTACCGGAAATGTTTCAAAAAAAGTAGGCATACGACGTACAAAAAGCTCGCGCCCTTCTTTATCTCTAAAGACGGGGTGTCCTAACCATCCAACAGCTATTCCATCCCCGTTGTCCATTGAGCCTGCTCTGAATAATCCCCCTTTTGCCGGATTATTACCAATGTAATCATAAAAAGCTAATTTTTCGGGAATTTTAGACCAAGCTTCCGATAAACTCAGATTTTCGGCTAGTCCGGCGCTAACTCTTCGATATATTTCTTGCTGAAAGTATCCCTGATCCCACTGATAACGAGTGGGACCAAATAATTCGATTGGGGTAGTTGCTGAACCATACCACATAGTTCCAGCAACAACGAAAGCTGCAAAAAAAACAGCAGCGATACTACTAGAAAGTACAGTTTCAATATTTCCCATACGTAATCCTTTGTATAGACGTTGAGGCGGACGGACACTAAGA